CGATAGGAAAACTTCCTTCTTGAAAGTTATTGGGTGTTTTTATATGATATCCTCGATGTCTCTCGATTTGTAATTCAATACAAAAATAAATCGGTTCTGTTAGTATAGCTATATGTTGTGTATTATCAATGATTTCGACAGAAGGGGGTAAGACGAGGTCTTGAGCAGTTACATATCCCGGACCCTTGATACAAATCGACCCGTTTTGAATTCCATACAAATTTCCTCTCAATACAATTTCTTTCAAATTCATTAAAAGTTCATGTACCGTTTCTTGAATACCCACTATGGTAGAATATTCGTGTGGTATTTTTTCAGATTTTGCACGTGTGATAGATGTTCCTTCTATTTCTCCAAGCAAAGCTCTTCGCATTGCAATCCCTATTGTGTCGGCTTGACCTTTCATAAGCGGAGACAGAATAAAGCGTCCATAAAAAAGACGCTTACTGTCTGTTCTCGATTCAACACACTTCCACTGTAGTGTTCGAGTAGATACTTTGACTTTCTCTCGAACCATAGTAATAGGACTTGATCAAATCATTGAATTATTTATTTCTCTTGAAATCTCTTCAATTTTTATTTTTAGACGCGTCTTTTTTTAGGTGGCCTACAGCCATTATGTGGCATAGGAGTTACATCTCGTACGAAACTTAACAGTATACCACTTCTACGAATAGCTCTTAATGCTGCATCTCGTCCGAGGCCAGGACCCTTTATCATGACTTCTGCTCGTTGCATCCCTTGATCCACTACTGCACGAATAGCGGTTCCTGCTGCGGTTTGGGCAGCAAACGGCGTCCCTCTTCGTGTACCCTTGAATCCACAAGTGCCGGCGGAGGACCAAGAAATAACCCGACCCCGTACATCCGTCACAGTCACAATGGTATTGTTGAAACTTGCTTGAACATGAATAACTCCTTTTGGTATTCTACGTGTATTCTTACGTGAGCCAATACGTACATTCCTACGAGAACTGGTTTTTGTTATAGTTTTGGCCATATTTTATTATCTCATAAATATAAGTCAAAGATATATGGATATCTACATTTCATGTCAAAATAGATCCTTTTTTTTTATACATCGGTTCTTTAAGAAACCTCTTTTTTATTTATTTTAAATTTCATTTATATTTATTAACTTTTCGAAAGATTATCCCTGTCTTTGTTTATGTCTAGGGTTGGAACAAATTACCATAATTCGTCCTCGTCTACGGATTAGTCGACATTTTTCACAAATTTTACGAACAGAGGCTCTTATTTTCATCGTTGTCATTCCTAAACTTAATTCCGAATATACTTATTGGAAGAAACTAAATTTCTTTCAATTTGAACCCTAGCGATCTCTATAAAAGGAATGTTGAAGTTGAAAAAACTACCTAATAATTCTAATCTTTGTTGCGGAGTCTATAAATTATACGTCCTCTAGTGGAATCATAACGACTTACTTCAATTTTGACTCTATCCCCCGGTAGTATACGTATAAAACTGCGCCGGATCCTTCCGGAAATATAACCTAGAATGAAATCTTCATTATCTAAACGAACCCGAAACATACCATTTGGAAGTGATTCAGTAATTAAACCTTCATGAATCCATTTTTGTTCTTTCATTCCATGCAAAACCTCCTTAACTTAAAGTATCAACTAATTAATGTAGGAGGAGTGAGATTAAAAACCCGTCCTTTCTCTTTTTCTTTTTTGTTTTGTTTTTCACAAAACAAAAAAGAAAAAGAGAAAAAAATTAGGATATCAGAAAGATTACCATATATAACACAAAATTTCTCCTCCGATTCCTTCTAGTCGAGCCTCTCGGTCTGTCATTATACCTCGAGAAGTAGACAGTATTACAATCCCCATTCCGCCTAAAATTCTAGGAATTTGTTGATAGTTAGAATAGATTCGTAGACCCGGTCGACTTATTCGTTTTAAATTTAAACTAGTTCTATCGAGCCCTTTTCTATGTCGTAGGGTTAAAACCAAAAAATATTTGTCGCTTTCGCGATGTTTCCTGGCGTTTTCAATAAAACCTTCTCGTAAAAGTATTTTAATAATGTTTTTGGTGATATTAGTAAACGGTATTCGAATCGTTCCTTTTCTATTCATAGCAGCATTTCGTAGAGAGTTTATTATGTCAGCAAGAGTATCCCTACCCATGATAAACTAAAATTATTGTTGCCTCTCATTTTTTATATTGACATGCTCTTTGGTCTTTTTTTTTAATATATGCGTCAGACACACAAAATTTACTAATTAATTTCATCTATTTCATAATCGGGTTCCTTCAAATTGTATACTATAACTATATCGCAGACTCTTCTTCTATCTTACTTTTATCTTATAATACCTCGGGTGCTAGTGAAACTATTTTAGTGAAATTTAACTGTCTCAATTCCCGGGTGATCGCACCAAAAATTCGGGTTCCTTTCGGATTTCCTTCTTGATCAATGACAACTGCAGCATTGTCATCATATCGTATTATCATGCCATTGTCGCGTTTGAATTCTTTACAAGTACGCACAATTACAGCTCTGATCACTTCTGATTTTTCTAGGGATGTATTTGGTAATGCTTCCTTGATCACAGCAACAATAACGTCACCAATTTCAGCATATCGTCGATTACTAGTTCCTATGATTCGAATACACATCAATTCTCGGGCCCCGCTGTTATCCGCCACATTCAAATGAGTCTGAGGTTGAATCATTTTTTTTTTAATCTATTCTTGGAATACAGCCAAAAAGCGAAGTAAAAAAAAGAGATATTGTTTGTCAAAAAAAAAAATAAATAAATAAATTTGCAATTGTTTTTTTATCCCCAAAAGCCCTTTTCTTGGGTTTGGGTGGGTTCTACATTCTACATTTCTATACCGAAATAATGAATTGAGTTCGTATAGGCATTTTTGAAGCCGCTATTGAAATAGCCTTTTGAGCTATATTTTCTCCTACTCCGTCCATTTCATAAAGTATTCTACCCGGTTTCACGACAACTACCCAATATTCAGGAGATCCTTTCCCCGAACCCATACGTGTTTCTGTAGGTCTTACCGTAACCGGTTTGTCTGGAAATAAACGTACCCATATTTTTCCACCGCGGCGGACATTTCGTGTCATTGCCCGCCGACCCGCTTCTATTTGTCTAGATGTAATCCACGCGGGTTCAAGTGCCTGAAGAGCATATCTACCGAAAGAAATATGATTACCTCTATAAGATATTCCTTTCATTCTTCCTCTATGTTGTTTACGGAATCTGGTTCTTTTGGGGTTATAGTTGATGATTTTTTCTCACTTTCACCTCTATTCCAGAACCGGACATGAGAGTTTCTTCTCATCCGGCTCCTTGCGAATAAAAGAAAAGGATTAAAAAAAAGATATATTGATGAATAATATACCGAATCATGGGATCCTTTGAGATTTCATTCATCTAATCTCTTAGAAATTTTTCTATCTTATTTTGTTTTGCTATATAAATAAATAAGTTTCCTATATTATTTAGAAGGTAATATATTATTTAGAAGGTAATAGATATTTATATAGAATATAGTTATATAATAGAGATAGGGACATTTTCTTATAATGAATCTTTATTTTGGCTTTTTCGATTTTCATTATCATATCAGATTTAGATCGATCAGAATTTGAAAAGAAAGATACAATAAAACCGAAAAACTTTCGCAGGCGAATATTTACTCATTCTTTAGTTGTTTTAGTTGTCGGACTAGTCATGAACTTTCAGGATACACTGGATTGTTCTCCATCTGGTTTGCTTCGCCATCCCACCCAATGAATTCTACGCCTTCACAGGTTTCGTCGTTCCCATCGCTTCTCAATTAATGGTTAGGTTTTAATTCTACAATGGAGTCTCTAATTAAATTTGTTTTTGAGTCAATTTTCTCAGTCTTTATTGGCTCGGGACTCTTGATTTTTTTTCTTCTATGAATGGATTCGTTTAATTATGGATCAATCAGTATTGATGCTTTTTTACACTGCCTTTTTTTATTTTAGGATTTTAGTAGATGACGCATAGACCTTACATGTTATATATTGGAATCATATATCATTTCATTGAGATTTATTTTCTCTCTTTATCTCATCTTTCCATTTATCTAGATACTTTTGTTTGTTTTACAATTTCTAATCAGTAATAGATTTCTTTTTTTTTTTTTTTTTTTTAGATTTTAGAAAAGAAATATTTCAGTTGCTCCAATGATATCACCAATCTATTATATCTTGACTGGTTCTTTTGATCGAGATAATGTGAAGCGATGAGTTAGTTATTCGTTCTATACTTCTTAGTTTTACTTATTGATTCAATTATTATTATTTTAATATGGGCCGGTACCCTCTTTTTTTTTTTTTATTTGAACCCTAAAAATAAAAAACCAACGAGTCACACACTAAGCATCGCAATTATATCAAGATGAAATAAGATGAAATTCTCAATCGCATTTTTATTCAACCCTATAGAATATAATTTCAAATTGCTAGAATTGCTCGTTTTTTTTTATTCAAGAGAAAACGACTTAAAAAGTTTGTTATTTTCTGTTCGGGGTTACAACATAAAAATCAAAACAAGTCAAGTAAAGGTTTATTATTCCTCGTCTCCAAATATCCAAATTTTGATTCCCAATACCCCATAAAGCGTTTGAGCAGTATAGGAACAATAATAGATTTTAGCTCGAATTGTTTGTAGAGGAACCCTACCTTCTCGGATCCATTCAACACGTGCAATTTCTTTTCCGTTGATACGCCCTGCAATTTGTACTTGAATTCCTTTTGTATTCGCCTGTTCAGCTAATTCAATAGCTTTTTTCATTGCTTTACGACATGAAACTCGGCTTTTTAATTGTCCGGCTAGAAATTCTGCAAGAATAGTAGGATGTCCATAAGGATTTGCAATCCTTGTAATAGCAATGTTTAGTTTTCGGTTCATACAATTTAATTCTTTTTGTAACTTCCTCTGTAATTCTTCGATTTTTCGAGTCCTACTCTCCAGTAATAACTTC